ATGAAGTTTTACTTTGTACCGCGCATATTACTTAGACGGTTCTAGTCTAGAAAGTTATGTAGGTAGGAATGAAGAAATCGAACCGGATTCTATTTATTTGTATCTGAACTTAATCTTGTCTATTTCAATTTCTCTAGATTCGACTTTGGATTATCTCAACCAACTTATTTAACCTTTTGAACGCGTCTTTTGAATATATATGAAGTATTAACATTCTTTTTGACTTAAGGCATATGGACATAAAGATAAAAAAGATGAAATAGAATCGAATTCTTTTAGATAAAGTATCTAAAAGAATTCTACCCATCTATAAAAAAAATAGATGAGATCTATCTCGGCGAGATGGATAAAAGTATGTGTTATCGTCCAAACTCAAAATGAATAGGGATGCCGATTCATATCAATTAATTTATTCAAGAGAGACTCATCCAAATTAATCATGCGTCAGGAACCAGATTTGAACTGGCGACACGAGGATTTTCAGTCCTCTGCTCTACCAGCTGAGCTATCCTGACTAAGTCCCGATGTAGCATCCTCATTTTATTAGAGGGCGGGGGTCTATGTCAATTAAAAGGGCGAAAGAAGATTACAAAGTTTTATCTAGTTACTGGAATTTCTTGGATCTTAAAAAAGATGACTTTTTCTGTTTCAGTATGAGTAATGATATCGATTGTAAATCATTCAAAAGGGGATTTCTTGCTCAAAGATGTATATCTTAGATATAAGATATAATAAGACATTTCCGACCAGATCTATTTCAAAAAGAATAGGGCGAGTGTATAAGGACACTCACGCAAGGAAAGGGGGGGATAGAATGGATAAATAGTTGGGGGGGCAAATAGGCTTTTTGGGGATAGAGGGACTTGAACCCTCACGATTTTTTAAGTCGACGGATTTTCCTCTTACTCAAAATTGCATTGTTGCCAGCATTGACATGTAGAACGGGACTCTATCTTTATTCTCGTCCGATTAATCCAGTTCTTGAAAAGAGGATCTACAGACTATGGAGTGAATCTTTTGATCAATGAATATTCGATTCCACATTGAAGAAAGAATCGAATCACACCAATTCTTCCGTTTTTATAGAAAAAATACAGACTCATTTGGGTCGGCATTAATTATTTGATATAGTATTCAATACGTATGTATATCTTTCATCCTTTCTGAATTTTCGATGGAAGGATTTCTCTACCAACGCGGCCAACTCCATTTGTTAGAACAGCTTCCGTCGAGTCTCTGCACCTATCCTTGTTTTCGTTTTCTCAACCTGAAAATAGGATTTGGCTCAGGATTGCCCTTTTTCTTAATTCCGGGGTTTCTCTGAATTTGAAAGTCATCACTTAGTAGGTTTCCTTACCAAGGCTCAATCCAATTAAGTCCGTAGCGTCTACCGATTTCGCCATATCCCCTTCCTTTTGTGTTAAGATTAGGATTTCATTGCGTTATGATGTCGTTCCCTTTTTCTTTCATTTCTACTGGAACCTTTGAATTCATTAGATATTAGATACCGATTCCTATTTCGAAGAAGCATTTTTCCTCTTTGATTTCTTACCTGTCTTCTCCTATCTTCTATAGGAGACCCTATTTGGCCAATCAAATTGGATTTTATCATTTCTGGATCCGTAATTCAATATAGATTAATAGATATCCTATATATATCTACATATATCTACCTGTCGCCCCTCTCATGCAATTTTGAATACTTGAACGGTCTCTTTTTTTGTTGTCTTAATTTCCGCCTTTACTACTTTATTACTACTTTATTAATTTTATGAATGGAATGAAAGCGGAGGAATGTCTCATCAGTTCGAACTAATCATCCCTAATGATATGGAATCAAATAATATAGAAAATATAGAAGTGTAATAAAAAGAATTTCAAATGTCATTTGAATTCAAATTCAAAAATGACAAATTTAAATAATTTAACTATCTAACTAACTAACTAAAATAAAAATATTTACTATCGAATCTAATAAGATTTAGAATTTACTAAAAAAATATCGAATTTAATAATATTCGAATTGTAAATTGTATTAGTGATTTGTGATAAAAAAAAAAACAAATTCTATATCGCTATATTAATAGTTATGTTCTCTAATATTCAATATTTTTTTTTAATTGTATATTTTATTGTTTTCTATTCATATCGAGTCTGAATAGATAAGACATAATAGTGAATACTTAAGATTAAGATTCCAATATTTTATTGAATTAGTATGCACATAAAATTGATGTTATGTGAGCCCGCTTAGCTCAGAGGTTAGAGCATCGCATTTGTAATGCGATGGTCATCGGTTCGATTCCGATAGCCGGCTTTTTCCTATTTTTTACATAATTGAGAATGTCTTTTTGAAATCAAAGAATATTAAAGAATATTAAATATTTTTCAATTTCTTAAATTAAAATTATAAAATTATAAGAACTTACCACTATGTCAGTAAAGGAATCCCTTTTATATAATATAAAATAGGAAGCGGTCTGGATATTTATTCAATTCG